CGGGCCGACATCTCCTTCCCGAACAAAACCGACTAGGACTCTGCTTTGCTTCGTAAACTCGACTAGGGAGGGGGACGGGGGGGAAGCGCAGCTTAGCGAGCCTCGGGGTGGCCAACCACTACATAAACCGCTGGCGGAGAAAGCTCGAAGAGCTTCCCTTCATTCGCTTCGCGGGAGCCGCACAGCACATAGCTGGAAGTCAGAGGGCCCGTACTACCTGCCGTACCCTTCGCTCCGGGGGACCGTAGAACGGAAAGCGCCTTCGTCACAACTCGGCAGAAGGGAAGGGGCCTATGTATTTGCATGACCCCTGCATCGACCCTACCTAGACACGGAGCCAATCCCCTAGTGGTCCTGCCACCACGCCGCAGAACGGGAGCTCGTGTGCGATTTCTGGCGGGAAAGCTATCAAGTCAATTAAGTCAGTTTCGGGAAAAAAGAGGCCGCGTGGGGCCGGCGGGGAAAGGCAGCCCGGCCCCCTCTCGGGAAACAGGGGTGGGGGTCCAACAAGCACTTGCAGCAGAGGGGGCCCACAAGCACCCGGCCCGCCTCTTCTTCAACCTTTAAGTCAAGCCCCCTTTTTCGCCAGTGCTGAGGCAGTGCGCGCGTAGATAAGGAAAGCGACAATCCCAGTGGGGGAGCGAAGCGGGGGGGCAGGCGGCCTCCCCTTTCTCAGCCGTGGGGAACTACAGCCTTGATGTCTGAGGCGGAGGCGTCAGAGGGGGGAAGCCCGAGGGGACCCCAACAAGGGAGGAGTAGCGAGGTGGAATATTGCCGAGCCCAAGGGCAGAACGCTATAAGTCCGTGATCGTAGTAGTATGTCACCTCGTCTCGTCCCCGCTGCATCGAAGAGTACCTATGCACTATGTTCCGGTTCACTGATAAGGAAGATAGAGTTGGGGTGGCTTTCCCACTCGACCTATGACCCGGGGAGAAAGATGCGCAACTCGACAACCCAGTTTGCGTTTTCCCCTCCACTTCCCCCCCGGTAATTACAGAGGGGCTGACGTACTCGATCCGACAGAGCGGAACGACCAGAAATCGAAGTGGAGTTAGAAAGCCGTATGATAGGTAGGGAATATCTTGTACGGTTCGGGGGGCTCAAGGGAGTTCAGGGGGGAAGATTGTGCTCTATCGAACATACAGGGAATTGGAGGTAGCATTCCACCGATGTCAAGTCATGGACCGGTTCCTCCAGCCCTTTTTCTATGTGTTGGTGTTCTATATGATCGACATCATACTCGACTTGTTAGATATTATGGAGGTTCAGTGAGCACCATGCCGAATCTCCCTACCATTTCTCTCTCTTCCACTTTGGCCAATATGAGTTCACCTGGTACAGGAAGCTTTATCGGGGAATTTCCCATCTTAGTAGGAGCTTTCCAAAGAAATAGCTTAGTAGCCACCTCCGCAGCGCTTGGAATGATTTTAGGCGCGGCCTATTCCCTTTGGCTATATAATCGTGCGGTTTCTGGAAATTGCAAACCCGATTTTCTCCATAAATTCTCCGATCCAAATGGCAGAGAAGTTTCCATATTTATACCTTTGATTGTTGGAGGGGCGACCGTCCGTTGAACTACCAAAAAAGGGTCAACCAATGTGATCATGACATTGTAGGTGCTTGCGATGGGACGGATGCGACTTCCCTCATCAGTCATGGGTGGCATAGCCCGTTGCGGAAGTCCCCAAACCCCCCGGTGGGACCGAGAGAAAGAAAGGACGGGGGGCGACCATGCATGGCATTTCTCGACCCTGTCTCCGAGGGACAGTTGAACGAGCGACTCATGAATGCTGCCGGGTCGGACGAGCCAATAATTCGAAGGCCTGATAGATTTAAGCATAGTTTTGCACTTTAGAAACTATAAATAAATCGACAGCTTCCCCTTACCCTCACCATGATACGGACTCCGACGTTCTTATGGCAGAGCACGAGGAGTTTCCTTCAATATGATGATGGGAATGGAAACCAGAAGCACGACCGGGGTCCTCGTGGTCCGAGATCGAGACTGATATATAAGAAAGAGGGAAGTAAGCATGAGACTTTTTGGTAGTACCGGTGAACCAGATGGCCGCGGCGAGGGAATCTGGGACGGAGGACTCGTAGTATCTCTATAGATCTGGCAAAAGCGAAAGACCCCCCTTTTTCAAATATACATGGGGGCTGCATTTATAACCAGAGTGAAAGGCCCACTCTGGCCTCGCAGGGCACGAGTGGGTGCAAGCTGAACAGTCTGTCCCGAGCAATGGGAGGGCGGAGAGAACAGTAAGGAGGAAGAGCGCGGAGCCCGCCAAGCGGGCGGCAGGAGCTGCAGGCAAGTGCTTGGTAGGCCACCGGGCGGGGAGTTGGGGGGGGCAGACTGAGCAAGTACGAGAAATTGGCCCCGCTCCGCTTTCTCAAAAGGGGTCGATTTTGCTTTTTCGGGTCCGGGGGGATTTGATCAAACTAAAAGATCTCTTCCCTTGCTTTCTGACTCTTCCTAAACACTCTCAACTCTCCACGCGCTGGGCATACCTCTTCCGTGCGTCTTTCTCGTGGCGGGAACAGAAAAAGATGTCAAGACCCGGAAAGGAGAAGGGTTTCTCCGTCAAGCTCGAAGGCGAGCCATACGAGAGTGAGTCGAATTCCGCCAACAACTCTCCTTTTTGTTTGATATATATTTCCAGAAAAAAGTAGGATTAGTCAGTTCTATTTATAGGGGGAAGGAGTCTAAATCAATGGACATGGAGGAACCATCATTGATGGATGTTGCACATGACACGAGAAATTCGACTCGACGGTCCGGCTCGGAGAGAAGTTGCTTACTCTCCGGATTCCACAAAGAGATACAATACCAGATCCGAGTGACTGACTAAAGTAGAGTCTCGATCAGCCTAGTGCACCAACCACGTGCTACGACGGGAACTCGACAGACCTGGCGAATGATGGCCGACCCCACCGACGAGGGCTTATGTCATATGGGAGACTATCTAGCTTGGTTCGGAGAGCACTGAAAACAATCCTGATGGTTTGAGGTAGGGTAGGAATAATAAGAATCGACAGTCCAGGTTGGTTGGTGAGCCTAGTGATGGGAGACTATCTAGCTTGGTTCGGAGAGCACTTGTTGGGTTCGACTATTTCTTTTTTTCGGAATTTCCCGGCCTAAATGCTGAACTATTGACCCTACTTGTTCGGATGGGTGTTCACCCCAAAGTGTTCCCGGACCGCATGCATACATCCGTAAGTAACTTAGTGCAACATGGGAAATTTCATTGAGAGGAATCAGACAAGAAAAGAAAAAGGGGTCCCCTGGGAACAAGGAGTGAGAGGTCGGGCTGAGGAATGAGTTCGTTGAGCGTTGAGGAGATAGAGAGAGCCTTAAGCTAAAACCTCTTTTCTATTCTGTCGAGAGCTATATAAGTACAGCTCGACAAAAGGGGGTCACAGGCCTTTCTATGGTCGGGCTCTTTGGTGGCTCGATTTAGATCTCGAGTCTCGCGTGGTAAAGAGAGTGTCGAGATTCGTAGAACAGGAGAAGAGTACGCGCTCCCCTCTCCTTGCCCCCCCTCAGCCCCCGCTTTGTAGAAAGAAGAGCAGACGCGTAGGGGGTCCCGTGTGGCTTTGGCTCCCCTTTGTCGAAGCGCTGAAAAAGGCGAGGATTCGCTCCCAGAAGCAACCAACCCGGGGAAGCTAATACATATACTAACTGGCGCTCCCCACCCCGCCGGTCTTGCCCACGCTTGCTGCTCGCTGTCCTTTTTTTACTTAGAATAACTTGAAGTCAAGTCTCGCCTTCCTTTGCCTGTCTATAAGTAAGCAAATCGAGCCGCCCGGCCCGGGATAATGGGAACGTGGAGTCAAATCAATGAAGTGAAGAGCCGTCGATCTTGCTTGTTGAAGCTTCCCCGGAGTCCAAAAAAAAACACAAGAAACAACCTCGGAAAAAGCGGATCTTTGACCGCGGTCATAGGGAGGAAAGGATCTTCTCGTAGATAGAGACTGAAACCCGTGCTAGGGGGTAGGGCGGATGTAGCCAAGTGGATCAAGGCAGTGGATTGTGAATCCACCACGCGCGGGTTCAATCCCCGTCATTCGCCCATCTCAAAATGGTATTTCCCTTTCATTACGGAGACACAAGCCCGTCCGGCCCTGGCACGTTGGAGTCAATTTAGTCTTCAACGAGACCCCGATGCATGACCCTCAAACACTAGTTCATCTCGAGGAGTTTGATATATATTTCCAGAAAAAAGGGGCTGTCGAGGATTGAGAAAGCATTTGCTCCCGACATCTGGTTTATAGCCAAAAAACGTAGGTCTCGCATCACACCCGGCCTGAGACCGATTATCCGAGTCGGGAATTAATAGCAGTGGAATTCCCTATCCCCGGGAAATCTTCACATGATCGATCTTTCTCTATCTCACCGGAGGACAGAGAGAAACCGAAGAAATCTCGAGAGCTCCAACAGGGTTCAGGCCTCACGTACCTGAAAACCCATCCAGGGAGAGGGCTGAGGACTCGGGACCAAGTAGAATTGACAAAGAAAGCGTCGGACCCGAGTAGACTTTTCCGAGCTTATCAATACAAAACTGGGGAGGCACCCTCTCAGGCAATATATCAGTCGTTAACTTCCCAGAAATCGAAACTCAAAGAAGAAAAGCCAAGTTATATAGCAAACATCCCATCCCCTCTTTGGAAAGAGCTCCAAAAAGACACTTCAGAGCGGGGAATCCTCCTACAAGTGAGCACCAACTCTGACGTCTGTCTCATCCCTAGGAACTTCCCATCTATATTGACCGAGAATAGGCCACTCTGGCTTATATTGACAGCTGCTTTTTGCAAGAGCCAGCGAAGCAAACTAGGTTGGTGTTTTTTACTCCCCTCAGCTCCGAGGGGAAATCTCAGAAACAGAAAGGCCGAGGGTATATACCGGCGCNGAGGGAGGGAAGGGAGAAAGAATAACCCGGACTTCGGGCGACCGACTCTTTCGGATTCGGGAGGTCATTTCACTCTCTTTCTCCGAGAG